GCAATTAGAAGAGCGCGGAATTGGACCTCCCTCAAATAGATGAATCTGGGATTGATTGTGGAACCGAGCATATAGAACCCGGGGCGGGCAGTAAGATACGCTAGGCGGAGTAGTCGCTCTGAAGCAGGTTCTTCGACTGGATCAATGCATGTATGAACCCCAACAAAATCCCGAAGGTCTAGTCTAGAAAAAACCCCGATTTTGTTGGGTTAGCTTTTTGGTAGGAAAGGCGGTCACAGGAAGAAATGCCCTACCAATGAATAGATTAGTCTACTAACGTCAACAATCTCTTTCTTCATATACGATACCGTCCGCTTTTATATCCGAAAGTATAGATATGAAACAAAAAAGAAAGATAGATATTCCCATGGTAAGAATAGGACAGTTGCACTAAGGAAGAGAGCTAGGGATTTGATAAAGGTGATAGGACAGGGTTCCAAACCTGCTGCGACTACCTCTCTTCTATTTTAAAAGTAAAGGCCCACCAGAGAGAGGCAAGTGCTTTCATGAATGAATGCGATAAACCAATAAATCTTTTCGTTACATATCGGGGACAGGGAACCAGCCCAGCTAACTCGATTTCCCGAAGAAAAGAGAGGGCGCTCTTCCACTCCTAGCTCTCCCTCTCTATTTTGAAAAGTATATAGAAATGGTAGGCACTGGGAGTGAGTGAACTACCCGGGGAGAAAGGGGCAACCTCTCTATAGAAGGGAAAGGAAAGGTTTATCCGCTCATAATGATTGTAGAGTCTTTCCGGATTGGAGGTCTAATAGTAGTCACATCAAGTCCTCCCCCTCTTACTAAGGATAGCTAGCGAGAGGAATACTAATGATTATCCATGAAAGAAGGCTGGATGGAATTCAGCGAACACGAATACTAAAGATTCATGGGGACCTCAAAAAATAGGGGATAGAGAGCGCGGAACGGGCTTTCCAAGCATAAAACCCTACCTATACATTCCATGGCAACAGACAGAAGGCAGTTCTGTCGTTGTTCTTAACCCCAGGCCCATTTCCGTTCCCAATAATCTCCATGAAAAGACTACCATGATTTCCGAACAAACCGAGGTAGAGTCAAGGCATGAAAAAACTTTTCTATGATCCGGTTATTTCCAAGTACGTATCATCCGCTGCGTTATCCGCCGTCTCTGCGGCCGCCAAAAGCCTACCCTCTCTCGGATATTGAGTGGGTTGACCTGGGAAGAGATCCGGACGAACCTTCCAACAAGCAGAATAGAAGTTGACCACAAAGCCATCTCTATCTCTGTCGGAGGCTGCTACCCATAAGGCCATCTCGGGCATGGGAAAGAAAGGCGGCAGACAACCGACTGAACAGGGGAGCCTAAACGGCATTGAGGATGAGTCCACCGGTCGACAAACGGCTTCTATCTACAGGTGCTTTCATTATGGATCGGTCGACTTGTCACGATTCATTGCTCACACACAATTAGGTTAGGCAGGCTTGGGTAGGTGATCTGAATCGGCTATCGATACGATGCGGGGCTGATTTGCTGATCGTAACGAACTTGACTCTACCCCTGAAAAAAAAAAAGAGCGGGGAGACCTTTGACCTGGGCTGGGGAGGGATTGGGGTTGCTTTTCTTTAGGACTTTAGTTTGTAAAAAGGCTCGAAAGACCTACTTGACGAGTTTCCTTATGAGTGAGTTCGTAGGTGCCTTTAAGTCGAGTGTAGCGAAGGGATTCTCCTAAGAGAAGCTTTAGAGGGAATAGGGGTGAAACGACTTTTATGAGCTGTCTCAGTAGTGACTGTGTGATTAGTGGCTTAGCTGTTAGCTGTCTAAAAGCTACGGTCAAAATAAAGCCCTTTTAAAATGGAAAATAAACCACTAATACGCCTTAGGTACTCTTTTAAGTCCGTATAAGGCGGAGGGAATGAAAGGACCTGCAGGAAGCTGAAAAGCCGTAGTGCGCTAGCGCTAGCGAGTTAGCGCAACAACTTAGTGTCTTGTTTTCTTCGCTGCTTCTTTTTGACTTTTTTTTAAGTGTGTTCAAAAAAACCCTATACTTCTACTTCTAACTAAAGGCGAACAGCCGGCATTGCAAGCAAATAGAGAGCCCCCGCCCGTTTGAGCCGTTGCGAGCCGGAAAGTGGACCGGCTGTTTGAGTCGCGAAAGGGCCGCTTGCTTAAATTATATTATTTATAATAATAATAGATATAGAATATTCTATATCTATCTATAAACAATAATAAAATAAAATAGAAAAATCATTTGATTTTAATCCAATTGTTCATTCCTGGGAAGAGGAAGAAGCAGATAGAGCAAAGGCCTCCTCTTTCCATCCGCTCTTCCCTAAGTGAGCGAATTGCATGTAGAGATCCGTAAGGGCTTATAGTTTAATTGGTTGAAACGTACCGCTCATAACGGTGATATTGTAGGTTCGAGCCCTACTAAGCCTACCACCCCCTTCTCTTCACCTGATACAAGGCAGTCGAAGTACCCGCCACCCTGCAGATCTCAATCTAGCGACGGCATGTGGAACCACACTGCTGCCGCTGCCCTTCGGGCACGCCTCCTACGCTTATCACTCACCTACGCTCTTGCAGCATGCCCCCTTCGGGCAATACGGTGTAATACGCGAAGCAGCTGAGCCATAGCTCTTCGATCGCTATATTCTTGCGATAGCGAAGGCGTGGTTCATACTCTAAGAGAGAGAGTAGATGCGAAGGTTCGGATCGAAGATCTTCGCGAGACGGCCCTGGGGCACCATAGCATGTCGGGAATAAGGGGGGACATACTGGACGTAAGCGCTCCCTTGGTTGGGGGCTGTGCCTCTCCTATCTTTTAAATTGATGGATTCCCAGGTCTCTTTTATTCTCACTGTTGGCAGATTTTGGAAGACGACCTGGTCAGGGGGTTCAAAATTTCTTTGCTGAAGGCGCCTTCGGCACCCTAAGTTTGAATTCAAATTGAATTGCCCTTATTCCGTGCTTTACATTTTCACCAATTTCGACCTACCTTTATTTATTATTTATGGGATATTTTTTGGAGAGCTTTGTAACTTTTTCTAAAAAATTCTCTCTAGCTCGAAGAATGAGTTTGATTCTCCCTAGAATCATTTTTCAGAGGGCTTTTTTTTTGTTAAAGGACTAAGTAGAGAAGATCTCCTTGGCTCACGAGGTGGCTTTAAGTGATAGGGGATTTAAACTAAACCTAAAGGCTTAATATAATAGGAGGGAGGGGGGTCAAAAGAAAGTAAGGATATGGCAAAAGCATCTTTTTGGATCGAATGAGCTTTTGTGATAAATGGTGGAATTTTATACATGGATGTTTATGTAATGAACACTTTGGAGTGCTTGTGGATGGTGTGCCACATGGGTACTTTCCAGCTTCTCGAGGGCTGCGACAAGGGTTCCAAACCTAGCCGATTTTAGCTGAAGAAGTACTAAGCCGGGGCCTACAGGAGTTGGTATCATTGAAAATGATAACACCTTACCATGCTTCGAGATCGTGCCCAGCACTCTCCCACTTTACTTTCTCTTTGCGAACGATGTTATATATAATATTATTGTATAATAGCCATAAACGGAATCTTAAGAAGCTGAAAATCTTTCTGGAAACAAGTAAAGTAAGAAACTGATTGTAATGTTCTAATGGCCAAAAGGTCAATTTCGATAAGAGCCAGTGCTTCCTCTCGAACAGCGCTACTCAGAGAAATTCCAGATCATTGAAGAGGAATCAAAAATGGTAGTTTTCCTATCAAGTACCTGGATGTTTTCTTGTCTCTCAAGAGAATAAATTCCTCTACTGGAGAAAATGAAAAAGAGAATCTCAGGTTGGAAAAGAAAATTGTTGTCCTCCGGAGGTCGACTAAGGCTTATTAAACATGTTCTAGTCTTCCTATGCACATGTTCTAGTTTTTCCTTAATTAGCCGGCCTAGACTTCGGCTACTAATAAGGAGATAAGACCTTACAACTATATTGGATATGATCCCTTCTCTCCAGTAAGTGCAGTGAAGGACTCTCGCCTCAGCCGCCCGTTTGACTTATGGCATCATCGACTTGCTTTTCAATCTAAGCGATTTCATAACCAGAAAGAAAGACCTCTCTTTCGGGATCAGTCCCGTCCCTAGATGTAGTAGTCAATCAGCGGGACATTCAAAGAAGCTATGCACCTTTACTGGATGTTAATGAAAGAAAGCCCTTTCATCCTAATCCCATCTACTGAAAAGGGGGCCGGGCCTAGCACGTTCTTTTTGGTTTGGGACACATAGGCTATTATATTACAGACGCATCACTCTATGCCATTGGATGTATGTTGGCGCAAGAAGGGCCGCTTGATCACCACTCCATCTACTTTGCAAGTAGACGACTTTCCGCTTGGGAATTATACAACCATCGAACCTTCTTTATCATGATTCGACCCATACCTAAGACCCAAGATCGAGCACCAGATCTGCTCATAACAACGTACCAAAAAGAAGAATGCGAAAAGTTTTTATTCTCCAGATTCGACTATAAACCAGGTAGTGAGGATGAAAAAAAAAAGCATAAGCTACCTCGTTCGTGCTCCCGTCTTTCCCGCTGCCATCTTCGGTGGATGCCCCCCTTTCACTTAAAGGCGGATAGGGCACTTAGCCAACTTTTAGATTGAATAAAGTTACTAAGCTAGTCACCTCACCTCTCTTTCTTACCCGCCCTTATTACTTATTAGTAGTAGGCAACCTTTCTTTCTCGCCTTTCTTCCAGCTTTTTCTAGATAAAGGTATAATAGAGTTGCGCTTTCTTAGTACATTGCCTTTCATTACCAACCTGTCGTTTTACAGCACGAAGTTACCTGATGTTCGCTACGACTAATAAGGGCGGAGAGATGTTAACCTTTCGCTATTAGTAAGCACTCCCCTAGTTTTGACCTAATGAGCTTTCTTTACGTTGAATTAACCCGGCGGGTTCGCCTAGATGCCTAGTAAAGAACGAGCTGGTGGGAAAGAGCTAGAGATCATTAAAAGTATTTCCACACAAGGAGGCAGGCGGCCGGGA